GTTCCAGAAGATGTTAATGGTAAGCAAGAAGATTGTTTACGAAGAAACAACAAGAAAAATTCATATTCTGATACATAAGAGTTATATAGGAATCGAAATAGTCTTTTATTTTCTTTTTTCAAAAGAAAAATCGATTTCATTGAAGTAATAAGACTATTCCAATTCGAATAGTAGTTGAGAAAGAATCGCAATAAATGCAAAGATGGAACATCTTTGATCCGGTATTGAAGGAGTTGAACCAAGATTTCAAAATGGATAGGATAGGGTATTTCTATATGTGATAGATAATGTAAATGCAAAAATTTGTCTTCTAAAAAGGGAAATATTGAATGAATAGATCGTAAATTCTGAAACTTTGGTGTTTCTTTTTCTTTCGGACAAGATAATTCTCGTAGCGAGAATGGGATTTCTACAACGATCGCAAACCCCTCAGATAGAATCTGAGAATAAAACTCAGAATAAAAAAAATTGTTGTAATCCAACAATCGATCTTGGTTAGGATGATTAACCGAGTTAATCCAAAAATTCTGCTGATACATTCGAATAATTAAACGTTTCACAAGTAGTGAACTAAATTTCTTGTTATTACAACTAACAATTTCCACAGGTTCGGAACCTTTTAATCCATAATCATGGGCAAATGCATAAATATACTCCTGAAAGAGAAGTGGGTAAACGAAGTATTGTTGACGAGATTTCTGTTTTTCTGAATACCCTTCCAATTTTTCCATTTGTATTTCTACTTGAATCAGAAAGAAGAAGCATTTCTCGGTTTCTCAAATGATGATACATAGTGCAATATGGTCAAAACAGGGTGTTGCATTTTTTAATACAAACCCTGGAAAGAAAAGGAATCTAATCCACAGATCTTTTCCTTTTCTATCCAATTAGTTTATGTTTGTTCTAATTACAAAAGAGAACAAATCTTTTATTTTTGCAGGCCAATCGCTCTTTTGACTTTGGAATCCAGTCTCTTTATCAATATACTGCTTCTTTTACACATTCAATCCATAACATCCCTTTTCAATCTATAATCAAGAATAATTAGGATTTCTAAAAAAAAAAAAAAGAAAAAATCAAGGGTCCGTTCATAGGAAAACCCAACCTTTCCCCGCATCAGGCACTAATCTATTTTTAACGTCTAATTAGATCGGGGAATCATTTCAATTAAGAAGTTAAGCTCGTTGCTTTTTATTTTACCAGAATTGGAGCCAGGCTCTATCCATTTATTCACTAGACCCAGAAAATCGGAATTTTTTATTCCATTCCAAAAATCAAAAATAAGAAATTGATTTTATTACGACATGCTATTTTTTCCATTCATTACCCTTGAGGATCAGTCGTGGTCTTCTAGACTCTACCAAGAGTCTGGACGAATTTGTTGCTTCATCCAAATGTGTAAAAGATCATAGTCGCACTTAAAAGCCGAGTACTCTACCATTGAGTTAGCAACCCAGATAAAATAGGATCTTAGATATGATCGAAACCCAAAAATCAATGGAATTACACCGCACGCTCCTGTCAAAACATTGAACTAGCAAAACATTAAAAGAAAGATTTTATCGCCCATTAAAAACACTCAAATGCCAAAATGAACAGGTCCGGCTAAATTTCACTAAGGTTAAAAAAGGAGCGGCCCCAATCACGATAGCAAAATTGTCATTTTTTTAGCAATTTATATTTATTTATATAAATAAATCTTGTATGAGAGTACATGCAAGAGGGACAACCCTATCATTTGAGCGAAGTGTAGACAGAAAAACCTAATATGGAGTGAGGATAAAGAGACCTATCTATCTACAAATTCTAGATGTTCAATAGACCTTTGTCAATGGAAATACAATGGTAAGAAAACAAATTAGATAGAAAAAGTAAATAAAATAAGGGCTTATGTTGGATTGGCACGACATAAATCCAGTCAAAAATAGGACTAAGAAAGAGGCAAATTGTGTCTAAATAATTAGACAACGAGGGATACTAGTGATCCTCTCCTACTTTTTTATTCATTTAGTTCTTCAATTAACTCAAAGTTCCTTCTTTTTCTTTAAAGAATTCTGCCTTCCTTAAAATATCATAAACAGTTCTTGTAGGTTGAGCACCCTTTTCAAGGAAATAGAGAATAGCTGGAACATTTAAACAAGTTTGATTCTTTATCGGATCATAAAAACCTACTTTTCGAAGATCTCTTCCTTCTCTTCGAGATCGAACATCAATTGCAACGATTCGATAGACAGCTTATTGGGATAGATGTAGCTAAACAATGCCCCCCCTAGAAACGTATAGGAGGTTTTCTCCTCATACGGCTCGAGAAAAAGATTCGAATTTCTGTCTATATCTATAATACAAGTAGATAGAAATTAGACTATGACTTGCATTAATTTCCTTACAGAAAAAACAAATTTCATTTATACTCATGACTCAAGTTGGTTAATTTTGACTGACAGACTTAAAAGGAAAAATCCTTCCAAATTTTTTGAGTCGTCTCTAAACTCTTTTCTTTGTCTCATCTCGAACGAATTGACTTTTATTCCTTATTATGATCCAATTCTATTGTTGAGACAATTGAAAATCGCGTTTACTTGTTCCGGAATTCTTTATCTTTGATTTGTGAAATCCTTGGGTTTAGACATTACTTCGGGAATTCCTATTCTTTTTTCTTTCAAAAGAGTAGCAACATACCCTTTTTTTCTTATTTCCTTCGATAAAGCATTTCCCTCTTCTATAGAAATCGAATATGGGCGATTGATTCTGATAGACTTTTAATTGAAAGAGTTTTTCCAATCTTCCAAAATTGGACTTTCTTCTTATTTTAACCTTTCGATTTCTATATTAAGGATAGACTGACAAAGTTGGCCTAATTTATTAGTTTTCACTAACCCTAGATTCTTTCCCTTGATAAAAAATCAATTCTGTCCTCTCGAGCTCCATCGTGTACTATTTACTTACAAACAACCCAGCGCAAATTTGGTTCGGGACGAATAGAACAGACTATGTCGAGCCAAGAGCATTTTCATTACTATGGAAAATGATGGATAACAAAATCCACAATCGATCATGTCCTTCAAGTCGCACGTTGCTTTCTACCACATCGTTTTAAACGAAGTTTTACCATAACAAACATTCCTCTAATTTCATTGCAAAGTGGTATAGGGAATTGATCCAATATGGATGGGATCATGAATAGTCATTGGTTTAGTTTAGTTTTTTGTATACTAATTAAAACTTGCTATCTATGGAGAAATATGGATAAAAGAAAAAAGTATTTATCGGGGAAGACTCCGCAAAGATCCAATTTATTTAAACCCATATTCTATCATATGAAGGAAACATAGTTCGAAAAAGACGAATAAACAAGTTTGCTTAAGACTTATTTTTTATTGAATTTCCATCCTCAACAGAGGACTCGAGATGGTCAATCCTGAAATGAGAAGCGAAGGATCGACTCTTCTCCAACAAATAAACTATCAACCTCAAAAAAAGTTTAATTAATTTAATTACTATATTAGAATTAGATTAGCATTAGAATTAGATTAGCAATATATTTTTCCATAACAAAAACAATTAACTATTAACTAAATAAACTATTCCAATGAAAAGATTGAAAGTTTTTTGGTAGTTATAGAATTCTCGTACTTCTTCGACTCGAATACCAAAAGAGGAAAAAAAATGAAGTAAAAAAAAAAACACATTTCGTGTAAAGTCAAATTAAGGCCTTTGCTTTTACTTATAGCATTCTTTCTTTTACCTAAAAGAAGCAACTCCAAATCAAAAATCAGGAGAAGTATGATTTTTTGAATCCATTCTATCCAACGAACAGTTCTTACCTTATCCTTACCAGAATGGATCATTCTGGATATTTAAAGAATCGCAGATCGAGATGGTTTTCGCTTAACCAAAGAGGGGCCCTTTTTACTAATAATATAATACAACAAAAATATATCTCTATCATAAAGGGATAGGTCTCATTTTTTATACAGTGTTTTACGTCAAGTTTAAAATTTTTTCAATTAATTCGAAAGCCGAGTAGACAGAATATATGAATTTCTCTCTAATCCTCACATTCCATTGATTTAGAAATGGATATTTGCAAATCAGATAATATCTAAAATACAAAAATGGAGTTCCTATCCATAGAATAGAAACCCTTTTTCTTTTTTCGCAAGCCGATCTTGGTCAAAAGTTTTAAGACCTGTGCTGAAACTAAAAACTTCCTATTCTTTAATCTGGCCATGAAATATAGAATTAGGATACCCCCTTTATTTTCTTTTTATTTACTTACTTTAGTTCTTTAGTTCGGGAAAAAGAAATAGGGGGTCCTTCTTTTCTTTCACATTAGATGTCAAATGTATCATGTAAGAATTCCCCCTTCATGGATATGGAGCATAAAGTTTATCTAAGAAGTTCGAATTTCAAAACACATATGAGTAATGAGTAGTAGTAGGGGCATATCCTGAATGTGACTGATAGACCCAATTTTTCATGAAAATAAAGATATTCAATTTGACTGGACTTGACACTTGATTATGTTTTCTGAGAAAGAAAAAGAATGCTTAGAAATGCATCTAATCTAAGAGTTCATAAGAGATAATTATTCTCTTTAATAAACTTTCTTTTGTCTCGTGTGGGGTACAATATGATTTCATCTTTCGTTTCATCAGAAAAAATCTGGGACGGAAGGATTCGAACCTCCGAGTAACGGGACCAAAACCCGCTGCCTTACCACTTGGCCACGCCCCATTTCTGGTTTTATGCGACACTAATAAACACTATTATGTTTATTTGTTATTCGTCAATCCCACTTCAATTACATAAAAAATGAGGGATACTCTCTTGCTAGGATTCTAGACATGCGGATAATATAGAATCCAAAAAATGCATTGATCATTACATGGAATTCTATTAAGATATTATATGAAAGTCGAATTTCTTCCATTCTCATTTGAGAGTGCGAATACAAGGAGGTATTTTGCGTTTGGGAAAGTCCGAAGAAAAAAGGATTTTGAACCCGCCTTTTCTTTTTTCCCTTAGAAAAATAACTCAATCAAAATCCAATTATCTACTCTACAAGAACGAAATGCTTGTTATGCCTAATATACTTAGTTTAACCTGTATCTGTTTTAATTCTGTTCTTTATCCGACTAGTTTTTTCTTCGCCAAATTGCCCGAAGCTTATGCCATTTTCAACCCAATCGTGGATTTTATGCCTGTCATACCTATACTCTTTTTTCTATTAGCCTTTGTTTGGCAAGCTGCTGTAAGTTTTCGATGAAATCTTTACTACTCTGTTCTGTCTGCCAAATTGAATGATGTATTCATTCCAAAAAAATTCTAAAAATGAATAAAAGCCGAGAAGTCTTATATTATGAACCTTCGATTCTAAAATTCTAATTCTTCTACATTGAATGTATAGCTGCAGCAATAAATTGGGATCCGCCTTTCTACCCCACCCCCTGCACCTACGTTGAGCAGGTACCTTTAGGTACCCACACAATACCTAACCTAATTTTTGATATTGATAAGAGTGCTTATTAGAAATCAATTCTTGCAATTTTTTTCAAGAATTGATTTTTGCATTTTTAGGTGTAAAAATAAAAAAACCCATCCTAGTGGATCTGTGTGGTAAGGAAAAATGGGTAATCTATTCCTTAAAAAAAAATCTTGGAGATTATGTAATGCTTACTCTCAAACTTTTTGTTTATACAGTAGTGATATTCTTTGTTTCCCTCTTTATCTTTGGATTCTTATCTAATGACCCAGGACGTAATCCTGGGCGTGAGGAGTAAAAATCCAAATTTTTTTGGAATTTTCTCTTACAAATTGGATTTGTTTCGTACATTTATCTATGAGAAAATCCGGGGGTCAGAATTCCTTCCAATTCGAAAGTCCCAAATGATCCGAGGGGGCGGAAAGAGAGGGATTCGAACCCTCGGTACAAAAAAATTGTACAACGGATTAGCAATCCGCCGCTTTAGTCCACTCAGCCATCTCTCCCCGTTCCAAATCGAAAGGTTTCCGTGATATGACAGAGGCAAGAAATAACGATTGCAAAAAATCCTTCCTTTTTCTTTCAAAAGTCCATAAAAATTATATTGCCAATTCCATTTTAATTATATTCTTTTTTCTTAATGTTAATAAAAAAAAGAAGAAAATTCTTGTTTTTTCTTTCTAAAATTCGATATTGGCTGAGAAACAATCAGATAGATTTTCTCTTCAGCGGGCATTTTCATATAGGACTTGTTATAATAAAACAAGCAGGTTATATAAAAAATAAAAAACTCTTTTTTCGATTATTTATAAACAAAACAAAAAGGGTTCTTATCAAACCCACCATAAAATTGGAAAGAAAGATAAAGTAAGTAGACCTGACTCCTTGAATGATGCCTCTATCCACTATTCTGATATATAAATTCGATGTAGATGAAATTGTATAAGCGGATTTTTTGTATTTCCTTAGACTTAGACCGCGCAAGGCAAGAATTTTTCGCTATTTACGATTTCATATTCTTGTTACTAGATGTTCTATAGGAATAAGAAGAAATCGCAACTCCTTTCCGCTACACATAAAAATTGATTTCGAAAGTCAATTTTTTTTTTCAATATCTTTCTTTTTTTTTTCAGAATCCCATTTTTGTTCTTCCACCCATGCAATAGAGAGCGAATGGGAAAAGAGGGGTTACTTTTATTTTCATTTTTCCTTAAAAGATAGGCTTTGAAATAGGAGTCATGGAATAATGCTGAATTCAAATGTTTATTTCTATAGTATAAGAAAAACTAATCGAATCAAATTCATGGATTTACCACGACCTCGGTTGTGACCCCATAGATAAAAATGCAAAATTTCTATCTTCGAGACCTTTGAAAAAGGGCATTGAACGAGAAAGAAATTGTCCACAGATAATCAAACTATCGTATGCCTTGGAAGTGATATGAGGTGCTCGGAAATGGTTGAAGTAATTGAATAGGAGGATCACTATGACTATAGCCCTTGGTAGAGTTACTAAAGAAGAAAATGATCTATTTGATATTATGGACGACTGGTTACGAAGGGACCGTTTCGTTTTTGTAGGATGGTCCGGCCTATTGCTCTTTCCTTGTGCTTATTTCGCTTTAGGGGGTTGGTTTACAGGGACAACTTTTGTAACTTCTTGGTATACCCATGGATTGGCTAGTTCCTATTTGGAAGGTTGTAATTTCTTAACCGCGGCAGTTTCCACCCCTGCCAATAGTTTAGCACACTCTTTGTTGCTACTATGGGGCCCGGAAGCGCAAGGGGATTTTACTCGTTGGTGTCAATTAGGCGGTCTGTGGACTTTTGTCGCTCTCCATGGGGCTTTTGCACTAATAGGTTTCATGTTACGTCAATTTGAACTTGCTCGGTCTGTTCAATTGCGGCCTTATAATGCAATTTCATTCTCTGCTCCAATCGCTGTTTTTGTTTCCGTATTCCTTATTTATCCACTGGGGCAATCTGGTTGGTTCTTTGCGCCGAGTTTTGGCGTA